TTCAGAAAAGGAAGAAGTGGGGAAAAGTGAGGAAGAAAGAAACATAGAAATAGAAACTATTTATGAGGGGGGGGATAAACAGGAACAAGAGGTATCCACCGAAGAAAAGCCTTCTTCTTCCCTTTTTTCGGGGGAAAGGGTGGATCCGAACAAAATCGATGAAACAGAAAAGCTACGAGTGAATGGCAAGAAAAAAAAAAAAACAAAGGGCGAACTCCACTTTCGCTTTAAAGAGACATACTATAAAAATATCCCAGTTTATGAAACTTCTTATCTGGATGGGAATCAAGAGAATTTGAAGTTAGAAATATTAAAAAAAAAAGAAGATAAATATTTATTATGGTTTGAAAAACCTCTTGTGACGCTTCTTTTTGATTATAAACGATGGAATCGACCTTTTCGATATATAAAAAATGACCGGTTTGAAAATGCTATAAAAAATGAAATGTCACAATATTTTTTTTATACATGTCAAAGCGATGGAAAAGAAAAAATAGCTTTTACGTATCCACCTAGTTTAGCAACTTTTGGAGAAATGATACAAAAAAAAATATATTTTTTCACACCAGAAAAATTGGTTTCTGATGAATTGTATACTGATTGGAGTTTTATCAATGAACTTAAAAGAATAAATTTAAGTAAGGAGTTTATAAATAGAGTCGAATCTTTAGATAAGGAATCCTTTGATCTGGGCATACTTGAAAAAAGGACTCGATTCTCTAATAATGAAACTAAAAGAGAATACTTGCCTAAAATATATGATCCTTTCTTGCATGGACCCTACCGCGGAAGAATCAAAAAAAGCTTTTCACCTTTAAGTTTAAGCATAAATCAAACTTCTAAAAAAAAAAACACGGATCCGTTTTGGATAAATAAGATTCATGCTATACTTCTTACTACTGATTTTCACGAATTTGAACAGACAATAGATACACTCAATATAAAACCATTATCAACAGAAAAAGAACTCTCTTTATTGTCAACAGAAAAAGAACTCTCTTTATTGACATTGACAGAAGATGAACAGGGAAAGATCGATTCCGAGGATCGAGTCAAAATTTTGAAATTTTTATTCAATATAGTTATAACTAATCCCAACAATCAAACAATTCTAAAAAAATCTATTGGAATAAAAGAAATAAGTAAAAAAGTTCCTCGATGGTCATACAAATTAATCAAAAATTTAGAACAAGAGGACGAAGAAACCGCGGAAAAGTTAACAACAAAGCCTGAAATTCGTTCAAGAAAATATAAGCGCATAGTGATTTTTACTGCTAACCAGGCAAACACCAAGACTTATACTAATACCAAGGATGCTAATGATCCTGATCGACCAGACGAAGTGGCTTTGATACGCTATTCGCAACAACCGGATTTTCGTCGAGACATAATAAAAGGTTCCATGCGTGCCCAAAGACGTAAAACAATTACTTGGGAACTGTTTCAAGCAAATGTGCATTCCCCACTTTTTTTGGACAGAGTAGACAAACCCCGCTTTTTTTCTTTTGATATTTCTGTGCCGATGAAACTAATATCTCCAAATTGGATATATAAAAACAAAGAATCACAAATTTATGATTATACAGAAAAAAAGATTGAGAAAAAAGACGAGGACAAAAGAAAAAAATACAAAAGAGAAGAGAAAATGCGGCGAGAAATAGCAAAAGCTTGGGCTAGGGGTTTACTTGTTCAAGGAATAAGGAGCTTCCTATTAATAACACAATCGATTCTTAGAAAATATATTATATTACCTTCATTGATAATAGCTAAAAACATTGCCCGTATGTTATTATTCCAATTTCCTGAGTGGTCCGAGGATTTCAAGGATTGGAATCGAGAAATGCATGTTAAATGCACTTATGATGGTGTTCCATTATCCCAAACAGAATTTCCAAAAAACTGGTTAAGAGAAGGTATTCAGATAAAGATCCTATTTACTTTTTGCCTGAAACCTTGGCACCGATTTAAACTACAACCCTCTCATAAAGATCCAATGAAAAAAACGAAAGGTCAAAAGATTGATTTTTGCTTTTTAACAGTTTGGGGAATGGAAACTGAACTACCTTTCGGTTCTCCTCGAAAACGGCGTTCGTTTTTTGAGCCTATTTTTAAAGATCTAAAAAAAAAAATTAAAAAATTGAAAACTAACTGTTTTATAGCTTTAACAATTTTAAAAGAAAGAACAAAATTAGAAGGAACAAAATTGTTTCGAAAAGTCTCAAAAGAAACAAAAAAATGGATCACTCAAAGTATTCTATTTCTAAAGGGAATAATAAAAGAACTTTCAAAAAGAAATCTAATTCCATTTTTTAGGTTGAGAGAAATATATGAATTGGGCGAAACTAAAAAAGATTCGATAATCAGTAATAAGATGATTCCCAAATTATCCCTTCAAATTCAATCTCTGGAGTGGGCAAATTATTCATTAACATTAACAGAAAAAAAAATAAAAGATCTGACTAAGAGAACAAACACAATCAAAAATCAAATAGAAAAAATTATAAAAGACAAGAAAAACGAATTTCTAACTCAAGAAATAAATATTAGTTCTAACAAACTAAGTTATCGGGATAAAATATTAGAATCATCAAAAAAAATTTGGCAAATATTAAAAAGAAGAAATATTCGATTAATCCGTAAATTCTATTTTTTTATAAAAATTTTCATTGAAAAGATATACATAGATATTATTCTATATATCATTAATATTCCAAGAACCAATACACAACTTTTTCTTGAATCAACAAAAAAAATAATTGAGAAATTCATTTACAATAATGAAGCAAATCAAGAAAGAATTAATAAAACAACTAAAAATACAATTCATTTTATTGCAACTATAAAAAACTCACTTTCTAATATTAGTATTAGAAATAAGAATGCAAAAGCTTTTTGTGACTTATCCTCCCTCTCACAAGCATATGTATTTTACAAATTATCACAAACCCAAGTTATTAGTTTTTATAAATTCAAACCTATCCTTCAATATCACGGAACATCTCTTTTTCTTAAAAATGAAATAAAAGATTATTTTGAAGAACAAGGAATATCTCATTCCAGATTAAGACATCATTATGGGTTAAGACAGAAAATCTTTTGGCATTCTGGAATGAATGAATGGAAAAACTGGTTAAGGAGTCATTATCAATACGATTTAGTTCAGAGTAGATGGCTTAGATTAGTACCAGGACATTGGCGAAATAGCGTCAATCAACACTATATGGCTCAAACTAAAGATTTAACAAAATGGGATTCAGATGAAAAAGAAAGATTAATTCATTACGAAAAAAAAAATGATTTTCAAGCGAATTCATTACTGAATCAAGAATATAAACTGAATCAAGAACAAAAATATAAAAAATATAATTTAAAAAAACACTATGGATACGATTTTTTATCATATAAATCTATTAATTATCAAGATAAGAGGGACTCATATACTTATGGATCGCCATTACAAGTAAATAAGAGGGAAGAGATTTCTTATAATTACAACATGGATAAAGGAAAATTTTTTGATACACTGGGGGATATCCCTCTCCATAATTATCTAGGAGAAGACGATATTCTAGATGCTATGGGGAAATTTTCACATAGACAATTTTTAAATTGGCGAATTCTTCATTTTTGTCTTAGAAATAAGGCCACTATTGAGTCCTGGGTCAATACCAGTACCAAGAGTAACAAAAATATTAAGACTGTGGTTAATAATTATCAAAAACTTGATAAAATTAATAAGAGGGACCTTTTTTATTTCACAATTTATCAAGATCAAGGAAGCAACCCATCCAATAAAAAAAGAAGCCCTTTTGATTGGATGGGAATGAATGAAGAAATACTAAGTTGTCCTATATCGAATCTGGAACTTTGGTTCTTCCCCGAATTTGTGCTACTATATAATGCATATAAGGTTAAACCATGGATCATACCAATAAAATTACTTCTTTTAAATTTTAATGGAAATGGAAACATTAATAAAAATTTTATTGAAATTAATAAAAATATTATTGAAAATAAAAAAAGGGACCCCCTTATAGCACCGAATGAAAAAAAAATTCTTGGATTAGAGAATCGAAATCAAGAAGAAAAAGAACCCATAGGTGAAGGGGATCTTGTATCAGATGCACAAAAACAAGGAAATTTTAGATCCGTTCTCTCAAACCAAGAAAAAGATGTTGAAGAAGATTATGGTAAATCAGACAGAAAAAAACGTAGAAAGAAAAAGCAATCCAAGAGCAACACGAAAGCAGAGCTTGATTTCTTCCTAAAAAGGTATTTGCGTTTTCAATTGAGATGGGCTAATTCTTTAAATAAAAGAATAATCAATAATATCAAAGCATCTAGTTTCCTCCTTAAACTGATAAATCCAAACGAAATTGTTATAGCCTCTATTCACAGGGGAGAAATGAATCTGGATATTTTGATGAATCAGAAGGATTTAACTCTTAGAGAATTAATGAAAAAAGGAATATTGATTATCGAGCCAATTCGTCTGTCTGTCAAAAATGATGGACAATTTATTCTATATCAAACTATAAGTATTTCATTGGTTCATAAAAATAAACAACAAATTAATCAAAGATACCAAGAAAAAAACTATATTGATAAAAAGAATTTTGATGAATCCATTGCAAGACATCAAAAAATGACTGAAAATAAAGACAAAAATCATTATGATTTGTTTGTTCCTGAAAATATTTTATCCACTAACCACCGGCGAGAGTTGCGAATTCGAATTTCTTTCAATTCAAGGGATAAAAATGGTATGCATAGAAATCCAGTATTTTTAAATAATCTAAAAGATTGTGGTCAAGTTTTTAATAAAAACAAACATCTTGATAGTGATAAAAAGAAACTAATTAAATTAAAGTTCTTTCTTTGGCCCAATTATCGATTAGAAGATTTAGCTTGTATGAATCGCTATTGGTTTAATACTACTAATGGCAGTCGTTTCAGTATGGTAAGGATACATATGTATCCGCGTTTGAAAAGTCGTTAATGGTACATTTTCCCATATATTATGTATGTACCGTGTCGGGTATATGAAAACAAATAGATGGGCACAAGGATCGTCTTCCATTCCATTCTGATACATGATATTAATTTAATGACATACATATCAATTAGATCGACAAATGAATCAACAAAATCCTCTTAGTTGAACTCTAAAATTTTCTCTTTTGTAGAAATCTATCACTCTTTTGTATCCCTATACGAATCAAATTGAAAACCGGATTGATTCATTTTATTTGAAAAAATTATATCATAACGAACTTAAAATCATTGTGCATATCAAAATGACTGGTATTATTATTACTGATCAGTAAAATTAACATTCAAAAAAGGGGGAGAGAAAATTTTGTTTTATGGTAAAAAATTCATTCATCTCAGTTATTTTTCAAGAAAAAAAAGAAGAAAACAAGGGGTCTGTTGAATTTCAAATAGTCAGTTTCACCAATAAGATACGAAGACTTACTTCCCATTTGGAATTGCACAAAAAAGACTATTTATCTCAGAGAGGTCTACGTAAAATTCTAGGAAAACGTCAACGGCTGCTGTCTTATTTATCAAAAAAAAATAAAATACGTTATAAAGAATTAATTAGTGAGTTGGATATTCGGGAATCAAAAAATCGTTAATTTGAAAATTTTGAATTAGTCGATTTATTAGATTTTTCATTTTGATGTACTTCTTTTCGTTTTCAACAATTCATGTAAGAATGAATCGAGGAAAAACTTATGAATCTATCAGCTACAGAAAAAGACCTTATGATAGTCAATATGGGACCTCACCACCCATCAATGCACGGTGTTCTTCGTCTCATCGTTACTCTAGATGGTGAAGATGTTGTTGACTGTGAACCCATATTAGGTTATTTACACAGAGGAATGGAAAAAATTGCGGAAAACCGAACAATTATACAATATTTGCCTTATGTAACGCGTTGGGATTATTTAGCCACTATGTTCACGGAAGCAATAACCGTAAATGGACCAGAACAATTGGGCAATATTCAAATCCCTAAAAGAGCCAGCTATATCAGAGTAATTATGTTGGAGTTGAGTCGTATAGCTTCTCATCTATTATGGCTTGGACCTTTTATGGCAGATATTGGTGCACAGACCCCCTTTTTCTATATTTTCAGAGAAAGAGAATTAGTATATGATCTATTCGAAGCTGCCACCGGTATGAGAATGATGCATAATTATTTTCGTATCGGAGGAGTAGCCGCCGATTTACCTTATGGCTGGATAGATAAATGTTTGGATTTCTGCGATTATTTTTTAACAGGAATTGTTGAATATCAAAAACTTATTACGCGAAATCCTATTTTTTTAGAACGAGTTGAAGGGATAGGCGTTATTGGTGGAGAAGAAGCAATAAATTGGGGTTTATCCGGCCCAATGCTACGAGCATCTGGAATCAAATGGGATCTTCGTAAAGTTGATCATTATGAGTGTTACGACGAATTTGATTGGGGAATCCAGTGGCAAAAAGAAGGAGATTCATTAGCTCGTTATTTAGTCCGAATCAGTGAAATGACGGAATCCATAAAAATAATTCAACAGGCCCTGGAAGGAATTCCGGGGGGTCCCTATGAGAATTTAGAAATCCGATGCTTTGATCGAAAAAGGGATCCAGAATGGAATGATTTTGAATATCGATTCATTAGTAAAAAACCTTCTCCTACATTTGAATTACCGAGACAAGAACTTTATGCGAGAATGGAAGCCCCAAAGGGAGAATTAGGAATTTTTCTGATAGGGGATCAAAGTGGTTTTCCTTGGAGATGGAAAATTCGCCCGCCGGGTTTTATCAATTTGCAAATTCTTCCTCAGTTAGTTAAAAGAATGAAATTGGCTGATATTATGACGATACTAGGTAGCATAGATATCATTATGGGAGAAGTTGATCGTTGAAATGATAATTTATACAACAGAAGTACAAGATATCAATTCCTTTTACAGATTGGAATCTTTAAAAGAGGTCTTTGGGATCATATGGATGTTTGTCCCTATTTTGACTCTTGTAGTGGGAATCACAATAGGTGTACTAGTAATTGTATGGTTAGAAAGAGAAATATCTGCAGGAATACAACAACGTATTGGGCCTGAATACGCCGGTCCTTTGGGAATTCTTCAAGCTCTAGCAGATGGAACAAAACTGCTTTTCAAAGAGAATATTCTTCCATCTAGAGGAAATACTGGTTTATTCAGTATTGGACCGTCTATAGCAGTCATATCAATTTTACTAAGTTTTTCAGTAATTCCTTTTAGCTCTCGCCTTATTTTAGCCGATCTCAATATCGGTATTTTTTTATGGATTGCCATTTCAAGTATTGCTCCTGTTGGACTTCTTATGTCAGGATACGGATCAAATAATAAATATTCCTTTTTAGGTGGTCTGCGAGCTGCTGCTCAATCGATTAGTTATGAAATACCATTAACTCTATGTGTTTTATCAATATCTCTACGTGCGATTCGTTGAAATATAAACTTTTCTTTTCCCTATTCCTTTCGTTCTAGAAAATAAGCTGAATGGATTGAATAGATATCTTCGTTTTTTATTATCCTTCAGGTTGATAAACTAAATTAGATAGTTATATATGAGTGAAAGAAAGCAGCTTATAAATTCGCAGTAAATTAAACAAAAAGATTGAATCTCATTTCCTATGTACAAGAGTTAAGTGGAAGAAAACATAAGAGGAAGAAGTCTTTACCCCAAGACGGGTTGATTAGTCAATCTAGCTTGAAGCGGGCTCAAAAGATCAACCGTATATAGTTTTCGCTATCCTTTGTATGGATTCCCATACATGTATTGCCAAACCAAACGGGGGATTGAACAAAAAAAATGAGTGGATGATTAGGAACACCAAAATACACAAAGGATTAGTAATGGAGATTATGTAAATTATATAAAAGGATATTTCTGGATAACATAAAAAGAATACTAATTGGGGCTTTAAATTAGTAGAAATGAGTAGGCAGTACTCCCCACGATTCCGGTCCAGAGTATGCTCCTATCCACCGATTAAATTAATGACTATCAGGAACGAAATAATCCTTTACTATTTTTTAGTTTAAGCCCCCATTCGTAGTTTTCTTAGATCAGAAAGAAGAATAGGAACGAAAAACAAACAATAAAGAATAAAAAAGAAATTTTTTTTTATTCTTTCTTTCATATATATAGAGTATAGAGAGCTATAAGCCGTGTCATGATTTATGAGCTAATGTAATGTTTCATTTTTTTTTTCGTAATCGAAAACAATGGGTTGAAATATCTATTGATATTTCTACAAGAAGCATTTTATTGAAGGCTTAGGTTATTACTCAACAAATAAAAATTGAAATTATTAACGGGCGAGATCAATTCCGAAGCACTTTTTTTTTTATTTATTTATTCTTCATAATATAGCAGACAGAATTCCAGTGGTATAATTTTGGACCTTCCAATCCATTTTTTCTCTATCTATTCTACAACCATACGAAGATAAATAATACTGATTCGGTCCTTAAATTTATTTGTGACCCACGAGGAGCCGTATGAGTTGAAAACCTCATGTACGGTTTTGGACTAGCGATGGAAACAGTGATGTTATCATCGACTATAATTATCTAACAGTTCAAGTACAGTTGATATAGTTGAGGCGCAATCAAAATATGGTTTTTGGGGATGGAATTTGTGGCGTCAGCCAATAGGGTTTATCGTTTTTCTAATTTCTTCTCTAGCAGAATGTGAGAGATTACCTTTTGATTTACCAGAAGCCGAGGAAGAATTAGTAGCAGGGTATCAAACCGAATATTCGGGTATCAAGTTTGGTTTATTTTACGTTGCATCCTATCTAAATCTATTACTTTCTTCGTTATTTATAACAGTTCTTTACTTGGGGGGTTGGAATATTTCCATTCCGTACGTATTCGTCCCTGAGCTCTTTGAAATAAATAAAATGAATGGAATCTTTGGAACGACAATTGGTATCTTTATTACATTAGCTAAAACTTATTTGTTTTTGTTTATTTCTATCGCAACAAGATGGACTTTACCTAGGTTAAGAATGGACCAATTATTAAATCTTGGATGGAAATTTCTTTTACCCATTTCTCTCGGTAATCTATTATTAACAACTTCTTTCCAACTTCTTTCACTGTAAAGGAAAAAGGAATATGAGATTCATGACTTGGTTCAAACAAGAGAAAGAAACAAACATAAAAATATTCATAGATATTCACGATATGTTCCCTATGATAACTGGGTTCATGAATTATGGCCAACAAACAGTCCGAGCAGCAAGGTACATTGGTCAAGGTTTCATGATTACCTTAGCCCACGCAAATCGTTTACCCGTAACTATTCAATACCCTTATGAAAAATTAATCACATCGGAGCGTTTCCGCGGGCGAATCCATTTTGAATTTGATAAATGCATTGCTTGTGAAGTATGTGTTCGTGTATGCCCTATAGATCTACCTGTTGTTGATTGGAAATTTGAAACGGATATTCGAAAAAAACGATTGCTTAATTACAGTATTGATTTCGGAATTTGTATATTTTGTGGTAACTGCGTTGAGTATTGTCCAACAAATTGTTTATCAATGACTGAAGAATATGAACTTTCTACTTACGACCGTCACGAATTGAATTATAATCAAATTGCTTTGGGCCGTTTACCGATGTCAGTAATTGACGATTATACAATTCGAACAATTTTGAATTCGCCTCAAAGAAAAACTGAGTAAGTAAACCTCCTATTCTATTAAAGAGAAATTTCCAATTCTTTTATTTTAAGGTTCCTTTTTGGTTTAAGTTAAAAGAATGTTTGGTTTGAATTAAAAGAATGAGGCCTTTCCCTTTGTTTGGTCAATAAATAAAAATTCAATTACAAATTAACTGGTTGAATTGGTTGATAAGAATTTCGAATTCATTTTTATTGAAAATCTATTAATATATTCGTAATTATTTCGAAATATATAGTTTCAAAAAAAAATACCCTTTCGAACAAACAAAAAAAAAAGAATCAAAAATGAAACTGTCCAATAATTGGACTTAGATCAATTCACACCTAATAGATTAGAATTTTATTCAATTAGGAACGTATCATAAAAAAAAATTCCTGGTCGGGTCAATAAGATCATGAAAAGCATTTCGATTTATTTATCTCTATATAATGGATTTGCCTGGACCAATACACGATTTTCTTTTAGTTTTTCTGGGATCGGGTCTTATATTAGGGGGCCTGGGAGTGGTATTACTTACCAATCCAATTTATTCTGCCTTTTCATTGGGATTGGTTCTTGTTTGTATATCCTTATTCTATATTCTCTCAAATTCTCATTTTGTAGCTGCTGCCCAGCTGCTTATTTATGTGGGAGCCATAAATGTTTTAATCCTATTTGCTGTGATGTTCATGAATGGTTCAGAATATTATAAGGATTTTAATCTGTGGACCATTGGGAATGGCCTTACTTCGTTGGTTTGTACAAGTATTCTTGTTTCGTTAATTGCTACTATATTAGATACATCATGGTACGGGATTATTTGGACTACAAGATCAAACCAAATTATAGAACAAGATTTGATAAGTAATAGTCAACAAATTGGAATTCATTTAGCAACAGATTTTTTTCTTCCATTTGAATTCATTTCAATAATTCTTTTAGTTGCTTTGATAGGTGCAATTGCTGTGGCTCGTCAGTAATAAATAGGAATAGCAAGCAATCTAAATTAAACTTTTTTCTGTCTTATCGCATCTATTTTCCTTGAATTCTATTTGAATATTGTTCGTGTATAAAATAGAAATTCGTTTATTCGATATATTTCCAATATATTCTTTTTGTTCTATTCTATTCTAGTCAATCAAATCCCTTGAATTATTGTTCAATTACTGTTCATATTAAAATGAATCGAAATTAAGAAGGAGTTGGTCAATGATGCTCGAACATATACTTGTTTTGAGTGCCTATTTATTTTCTATCGGTATTTATGGATTGATCACGAGTCGAAGTATGGTTAGGGCCCTTATGTGTCTTGAACTTCTACTGAATGCGGTTAATATAAATTTTGTAACATTTTCTGATTTTTTTGATAGTCGGCAATTAAAAGGAAATATTTTCTCAATTTTTGTTATAGCTATTGCAGCCGCTGAAGCAGCTATTGGATCAGCTATTGTTTCCTCAATTTATCGTAACAGAAAATCAACGCGTATCAATCAATCAACTTTGTTGAATAAGTAATATTAATAATATTAAATTCTAAGATTCACCAATTTCAATTAGCATGTCCAATATGTTGGAATCTACATCATGTTTTCGTTTTCGAAAACGTAAGAAATCAAAGTATCTTGGTCCTTTCTTATGAGTTGATCCCGAAGGAAATTGATTAGAAAATTTCTGGTAAATCGTTGATTCATCTAGTGTTTAACTATAATGATTCATTTACAAGTTTACTAGATTGAAATTTTATGATGTTCAAAAATTTATAGATCCCATGTCACATTCAGTAAAAATTTATGATACATGTATAGGGTGTACTCAATGTGTCCGAGCCTGCCCCACCGATGTGTTAGAAATGATACCTTGGGATGGATGTAAAGCTAAGCAAATTGCTTCCGCTCCAAGAACCGAAGACTGTGTTGGTTGTAAGAGATGTGAATCCGCTTGTCCAACGGATTTCTTGAGCGTTCGAGTTTATTTATGGCATGAAACAACTCGAAGCATGGGTCTAGCTTATTGATACGTTCCAGAAAACCCCACTTGAATACATTTTGAATCCATTTGATTTTTTTTACTGAAAAAACCCGTGCTCAAAAAAAAGTCTTTTTGAGCACGGGTTTTTCTGGTCCAAGTGTATCTTGTCTTTACCACGAATTATTTTCCTTGGTTAACAATAATTGTAGTTTTACCAATATTTGCAGGTTCTTTAATTTTCTTTCTTCCTCATAGAGGAAATAAGCTAATTAAGTGGTATACCATGTGTATATGCATATTTGAACTCCTTCTAACAACCTATGCATTTTGTTATCATTTCCGATTGGACGATCCATTAATCCAGCTGGCGGAAGATTATAAATGGATAAATTTTTTTGATTTTTACTGGAGATTGGGAATAGATGGACTTTCTATAGGGCCCATTTTACTGACAGGATTTATCACCACTTTAGCTACTTTGGCGGCTTGGCCAGTTACTCGAGATTCGCGATTATTCCATTTCCTGATGCTAGCAATGTACAGTGGTCAAATAGGATCATTTTCTTCTCGAGACCTTTTACTTTTTTTCATCATGTGGGAGTTCGAATTAATTCCTGTTTATCTACTTCTATCCATGTGGGGGGGAAAGAAACGTCTGTACTCGGCTACAAAATTTATTTTGTACACTGCAGGAGGTTCCATTTTTCTATTAATAGGGGTTTTGGGTATCGGTTTATACGGTTCTAATGAACCAACATTAAATTTTGAAACATTAGCTAATCAATCGTATCCGGTCGCACTGGAAATAATATTCTATATTGGATTTCTTATTGCTTTTGCTGTCAAATCGCCGATTATACCCTTACATACGTGGTTACCAGACACCCACGGGGAGGCACATTACAGTACTTGTATGCTTCTAGCCGGAATTTTATTAAAAATGGGAGCATACGGATTAGTTCGGATCAATATGGAATTATTACCCCATGCTCATTCCATATTTTCTCCCTGGTTGATAATAGTGGGTACAATGCAAATAATTTATGCAGCTTCAACATCTCTTGGTCAACGGAATTTAAAAAAAAGAATAGCCTATTCCTCCGTATCTCATATGGGTTTCATAATTATAGGAATTGGTTCTATAACTGATACGGGACTCAACGGAGCTATTTTACAAATAATATCTCATGGATTTATCGGTGCTGCACTTTTTTTCTTGGCAGGAACGAGTTATGATAGAATGCGTCTTGTTTATCTCGACGAAATGGGCGGAATGGCTATTCCGATTCCAAAAATATTTACGATGTTCAGTATCTTATCGATGGCTTCTCTTGCATTACCGGGCATGAGTGGTTTTGTTGCAGAATTGATAGTCTTTTTTGGAATAATTACCAGCCAAAAATATTTTTTAATGCCAAAAATACTAATTACTTTCGTAATGGCAATTGGAATGGTATTAACTCCTATTTATTCATTATCTATGTCACGTCAAATGTTCTATGGATACAAGCTATTTAATGCTCCAAGTTCTTATTTTTTTGATTCTGGACCGCGAGAGTTATTTGTTTCGATCTCTATCTTTCTACCAGTAATAGGTATTGGTATTTATCCGGATTTCGTCCTCTCATTATCAGGTGAGAAGGTCGAAACTATTCTATATAATTATTTTTATAGATAGTTTTCATGAATAAAACAAAAAAAAAAAGTAATCCTATGACTTTAAAAATTGTTCATTGTACAGTGAAAAAAAAAAAGAAGTCTTTTTTCTTCTCTTAAGTTTTAGTTAAGTAAAAAAAAAAGGTAAAAGAATTAAATTGAATTTTAATCAGACATCTTTGGCTTTTGTTAGAACCTTTTGAATCAAGTAGTGGAGTGATTCAAAAGGTTCTTGACAGCTTACAATAAGTTTTCTTATATATACGCTGTCTTATGTTAGTATTTGGTAGGCTTAGCCTCTTTATTCAATTAGATGTTAATGTAAATGAACCATAACTATGTAAACCTATTCCTAATAGATTGACCCCAAAATAGCATATCCAAATCATAAGAAATCCCATAGAAGCCACAAGTGCGGAATTTACACCTTCAAAATTTGTGTCTGTTCGGGTATGTAAATAAATCGCGAATACGGTCCAAGTAATAAATGCCCAAGTTTCCTTTGGGTCCCAATTCCAATATGATCCCCATGCCTCATTAGCCCATACGGCTCCCGAAAGAATTCCTATGGTTAAAAAGATAAACCCGAGACTAATAATACGATAACTCCAACGATCCAATTGTTGAGTCAATTGATACCTGTAATAATTTTTAGAAGAAAGAAAATAAGTGTTTAATAAAACATTGCTTCTTTCATTCATGTATTGGATTTCGCCAAACGAAAATGACTGATTTAATAAATTATTGTTTTTACCAATAATCTTTATGGCTTTTCGAAATGTAATGACTAGAAGAGCTACTGATAATAATGATCCACATAAAAGAGCTGCATAGCCTAATACCATCATACTTACGTGCATCATTAACCACTGGGATTGGAGAGCAGGCGCTAATATTGCGGATTGATGCATTTTGGTTAAAAGACCCGAAGTGGCAAAGCCTTGGGTAAAAATAGCACTTGGTGCGGTTATTGCGCTTAAATCATTTTTACGCTTTTTAAAATGGGAAACCATATGAATAAGGGAGAAACCCCATGAAAGAAAGATTAATGATTCATATAAATCACTTAATGGGAAATGTCCTGAATAAATCCAACGAGTGACTAATAATCCTGTTATACAGAAAAAGGTAACTATCGTGCCCTTTTCTGATGAATCATATAGTCCTACGACTTCATCGACTAATAAGAATAAGGTTAAAAAATGAATTGTAATTACAATTGAAACGACTGAAAGGGATATATAAGTTAATATATGCTCTAAAGTTGAAAAAATCATAAAAATTATGAAAAAAGCGAGGGTTTCTAGATTTTATGGAATGGAAATCAGGAATTAAATTCATTATAGGACTTATTCTATCTCTTTTAGAAGATACTATGCCGCCACTCGGACTCGAACCGAGATGCTCTAGCACTGCTTCCTAAGAGCAGCGTGTCTACCGATTTCACCATAGCGGCTTGCTCGAAATCATAATAACCCATTTTTTATTCAATCGTCGAGATTGAAGGTGAAGGGGTCAATTCAATGTAAAATGTCAAATTTTTTAGGAAGCATTTAATTTAAATTGATGAATAAAAACTCGTTTAAATAGCAATTTGAAGATTCAAAAAGAATCTTTATTATTTATCGTATCGTTTTATTTAATTATCCTTTTATTTAATATTTAATTATTTCGTCAACAGAGATTTTTTTAGTTTGTGTTTTCCTAAAAGAGAACTCCTCTATTGTAACTAAACTAACTAGTTGCAACTTCAATTCATAGATAAAATTCAACAAAAAAATGTTCTTTATTATTTTAATTTTTTAATGATTCATTTATTCATTCAATTGATAAGCATTCTTTTATAGATTCATAAAAATCATATAAAAGAATGAATAAACGAATGAATAAATATGATTTTTTTAGATCACAATTTCAGTACCACATCCAACGATTTCAAAAGCTTTATGTAATTTGTATAGCTTTGTATTAATTGTTAGGATTTTGCGTTTTAAGGATTTATCAAACCAACTAGATATTGGGTTGTACACGTTACGTTATATAAAAAGTGTTTCGATTCCTGTCATAATTGTACCATACTTCAAAAAAGTATTTCGAATTTCGAATTCTAAAAATATGTCTTGATTCATCTTCTTATACAAACATAGGATTTTTTTAGATCACTTAAAATTGATACATTATTTGTATATCCACTAAATTAGAAAGGGGGTTTTTCTCAATTGGGTTGAAAGCAAGGGAAGGATATATAGTAATTCAGAGAAATAATGATTCATAAAGTTATAAAATTTAAACTTAATGGATTAGTTTCGACAACCCAGTTAAAGCTCTTCTATATTATATATGTGCTCCGCTATAGCTATAGTATAAATATAAAAATGATTATTATTTAATTATTTAGTATTATAAATTGAATATTATAAAAATAACAAATTATTATAACACTAACATAACAAATGGGCGATGGGGAAAATAAGAATCCCCACCCCGGAAATGAAAATGAAAAAAAAAAAATATATATATTCAAAAAGGAAAACCTTTGTATCTGATTCGAGTTAAACCAATTCAGATTACTCCAAATTTATTTGTCGTACAAAAAAACTTTTCGAATTACCCGTAGAAAGAGATTTCGCTAATGAAAAAGCTTTCAACGCCGCACAATATCCTTTCTTTTTCCAAACATTTTTTCGAATACGCTTTTTTGATGTAGAAGTACGCTTTTTTGGAACTGCCATTCAAAAAAAGGTTATTCAGTGCTATAGTTGGATGTCAAAGACATCTATTTTTAAAACAAAATGATCGGTCTCTTTATGTCATTATTTATCTATCTTTATGTCATTATTTATCTATTCCTATAGATTTTCTAGATTAGAATTCTATATATACTACTATACAAATTTCATAAAAAAAAAATAAAATAAATAGAGATGGTAAAATAACAGAAAATGCTTCTATTCTATTCTAGAACAAAAAAAACAAGACTATTTTATTATTAATAGTCATTTTTTCCTTTAATTATTAAATTATATGGAACTATAAAGAAAATATCGGATAGTCTTTCCTACAAGAATAAATTCATTTATTGTAATGGAAGACAATCAATCAGTTCCGCAATGAAAATGAACTAGTTAATAAGTTCGAATAAACAAACTCAAATAGTTCGTTTTTCTTTTATTAAGTCAAGTTCTAGGACATCCTATGATTCATATCAAAATCAAGTACTTTTTGTGGTGGAATTCCTTGTATTTTTGATCGATGTATATAAATTATTGTAGTACGTAATAATAAATAATAATTGATAATATTTAAATAATAATTGATAATATTCAGAAAAATATTACTAAAAAAAAAAAAAAAGAATTCTTTTTTTTTTTTCATTAGTAACTCGGTGATATTATTTGATTACTTCTAACTTCGAAATTTGAATATTTTTGAAATATGCGAGAAAGATTAAAAAATTAAGACTAGAAAATAGAAAATTCCAGTTAACTTTGTAATATCTTGATTTTTTTTATTGCCCCCTTTCAATCAAAAGAGATAAGAGCCGGTGAATCAGAAACAATTAATTAAGAAAGAATAAGAAAAAAAAGTTTTTATGGAGCATACATATCAATATTCATGGATCATACCTTTTGTGCCACTTCCCATTCCTATTTTAATAGGAATGGGACTCCTACTTTTTCCGACGGCAACAAAAGATCTTCGTCGTATGTGGGCTTTTGCCAATATTTTATTGTTAAGTATAGTTATGATTTTTTCGGTCGATCTGTCTATTCAGCAAATAAATAGAGGTTCTATCTATCAATATGTATGGTCGTGGACTATCAATAATGATTTTTCTTTCGAGCTTGGCTACCTTATTGATTCACTTACCTCTATTATGTCAATATTAATCACTACTGTTGGAATTTTTGTTCTTATTTATAGTGACAATTATATGTCTCATGATCAAGGATATTTGAGATTTTTTGCTTATATGAGTTTGTTCAATACTTCAATGTTGGGATTAGTTACTAGTTCGAATTTGATACAAATTTATATTTTTTGGGAATTAGTTGGAATGTGTTCTTATCTATTAATAGGGTTTTGGTTCACACGACCCGCTGCGACAAACGCTTGTCAAAAAGCGTTTGTAACTAATCGGATAGGCGATTTTGGTTTAT